TGAACGATTTGGTAAAGAATAAGACTACTTAAGAAGATTAAATTTTGGTCTTGCATCTCTAATCTATATATATATATTTTTCCTTTTTTTTTTGCGAAAGAGAGAAGATCCGGTGAATCGGAAAGAATTAATTTAAAATGAAAAAGGTTTTTCTTATGGAACATACATATCCATATGCATGGATCATACCTTTCGTTCCACTTACAGTTCCTGTCTTAATCGGAGTCGGGCTTCTCTTTTTTCCGACGGCAACAAAAAATCTTCGTCGCGTGTGGGCTTTTCCTAGTGTTTTATTATTAAGTATAGTTATGATTTGTTCTGCAGATCTGGCTATTCAGCAAATAAATAGCAATTTCATATATCAATATGTATGGTCTTGGACTATTAATAATGATTTTTCTTTAGAGTTCGGCCACTTGATCGACCCACTTACTTCTATTATGTTAATATTAATTACTACTGTTGGAATTCTGGTTTTGATTTATAGTGATAATTATATGTCTCATGATCAAGGATATTTAAGATTTTTTGCTTATATGAGTTTTTTCAATACTTCCATGCTGGGATTAGTTACGAGTTCAAATTTGATACAAATTTATATTTTTTGGGAATTAGTTGGAATGTGCTCATATCTATTAATAGGTTTTTGGTTCACACGACCTATTGCTGCAAATGCTTGTCAAAAAGCTTTTGTAACTAATCGTATAGGAGATTTTGGTTTATTTTTAGGAATCTTAGGTCTTTATTGGATAACAGGTAGTTTTGAATTTCAGGATTTGTTCGAAATATTCAATAACTTAAGTTATAATAATGATAATGCGTTTACTTTTTTAGTTTATAATTTATGCGTTTTTCTAGTATTTTCCGGTGCAATTGCTAAATCGGCACAATTCCCCCTTCATGTATGGTTACCTGATGCCATGGAAGGGCCTACCCCTATTTCGGCTCTGATTCATGCTGCTACGATGGTAGCAGCGGGCATTTTTCTTGTCGCTCGTCTTCTTCCTCTTTTCATAGGAATACCCTACATAATGAATTTTATATCTTTAATAAGTATAATAACAGTACTATTAGGAGCTACTTTGGCTCTTGCTCAAAAAGATATTAAGAGAAGTTTAGCCTATTCTACAATGTCTCAATTGGGTTATATGATGTTAGCTTTAGGTATGGGGTCATATCGAGCTGCTTTATTTCATTTGATTACTCATGCTTACTCTAAAGCATTATTGTTTTTAGGATCTGGATCAATTATTCATTCAATGGAAGCTATTGTTGGATATTCTCCAGATAAAAGTCAGAATATGGTTCTTATGGGCGGTTTAACAAAACATGTCCCAATTACAAAAACAGCTTTTTTATTAGGTACACTTTCTCTTTGTGGTATTCCCCCACTTGCTTGTTTTTGGTCCAAAGATGAAATTCTTAATGATACTTGGTTGTATTCACCACTTTTCGGAATAATAGCTTGTTCCACAGCCGGGTTAACTGCATTTTATATGTTTCGAATTTATTTACTTACTTTTGAAGGGCATTTAAATACTAATTTTCAAAATTACAGTGGAAAACAAATGGGAATGAGTCCGTTTTATTCAGTATCTCTATGGGGAAAAGAAGGCTTAAAAAAAAAATATATATATATAAGTTTATTAACTTTATTAATAATGAATAATAATGAGAAGGCTTCTTTTTTTTCTAAGACGGCATACCAAAACCAAATTTCTAATATGGTAAAAACCATCAACCAACCCTTAATTATTCATTTAAAAACTTGTAAAAAAAAAAGTTTTTTATATCCCCATGAATCAGATAATACTATGTTATTCTCTTTGCTTGTATTGGTTCTATTTACCTTGTTCGTGGGATCCCTGGCACTTCCTTTGAATCAAGAAGGAATGGGTTTGGATATATTATCAAAATGGTTAACTCCGTCTATAAATCTTTTACATAAAAATTTGACTGATTCGGTGGATTGGTATGAATTTTTTTCAAATGCTATTTTTTCAGTCAGTCTAGCATGTTTTGGAATACTTATAGCATCTCTTTTATATAAGCCCCTTTATTCATCTTTACAAAATTTTAATTTTAAAAATGCATTTTTAAAAAAGGGTCAGACGCGCTTTTGGGGAGACAAACTAATAAATATAATATATAGTTGGTCATATAATCGTGGTTACATAGATGCTTTTTATGCAACATCTTTTACTAAGGGTCTAAGAGGATTAGCTGAATTAACTCATTTTTTTGATAGACGAGTAATTGATGGAATTACGAATGGCGTTGGTATTACGAGTTTCTTTGTAGGAGAGGGCATAAAATATGTAGGAGGAGGGCGTATCTCTTATTATCTTTTCTTCTATTTATCTTTTGTCTCAATATTTCTTTATCTTATTTATCTTTTGTATTTGTATCAATAGTGATTTTCCATTGTATTTGTGTACAAAGTCATTTTTCTTTGTATCATTTCCAAAAAAGTTGACAAACTGGATGGATACGTAAAAGA